GTAGTCAATGATCCAATCAGAGGAATAATTGGAACGGTTGTCTCGAACTGCTTCATAGCATTATCGATTAGAAATGCATTTTCTAGCATTTGACTCCGCACCACCAAAGTATTTAGTCGCCCCCTGGAAAGATAGCCCAGAAAGTTGATATAATCTTTGTATAAGTGGTTTATATGAATCCTTCCGGGTTGAGACCACACGTGAAAATGCCATTGCCATAAATTGACAAGGTAATATTTCCATTTATTCATCAGAAGAGGCATATCTTTTGAAGCCAGAACGGATTTTCCTTGATATCTAACATAATGCATGATAGGATGCTTGAACAGCCATAAGTTGTCCTGAAAATCATTAACAAAGACTTGGACAAGATCTTCTACTTTTCCATAAAAAGAAATTCGCTCAAAAAGGAGTCCTGAAGATGTTGATCGTAAATGAGAAGATTGGTTACGGAGAAAAAAGAAGATTGATTCATATTCATATACATGAGAATTATATAGGAACAAGAAAAATCTTGGATTGCTTGTTGAAAAAATGGAATTTGATTTCTTTGGAGTAATAAGACTATTCCAATTAAAATACTCATGAAGAAAGAATCGCAATAAATGTAAAGAGGAGGCATCTTTTACCCAATAGCGAAAGGTTCGAACCAAGATTTCCGGGCGAATGGGGTAGGGTATTAGTACATCTAAGACATAGTGTAAATGTGAGAAATTGTTCTCGAAAAAAGGAAATATTGAATGAATTGATTGGAAATTATGAGATTTCGCCATTTCTTTTTCTTTCCCTTCTAAGAAAGCTACTAATCGTAGGGAAAATGGAATTTCCACAATGACTGAAAATCCCTCCGATATCATTTGCGAATAAAATTTATTGTTGTGTCCAATAAATTGATTTGGATTAGAATCCTTAGCATAAATACTCAAATGAATCCGTTGATACGTCCGACTAATTAAACGTTTCACACTGAGTGAACTAGATTTATTGTCATAACCCCCATTTTCCAACGGAATCGTCGATCTATTTAAACCGTGATCATGAGCAAGTGTATAAATATACTCTCGAAAAAGAAGTGGGTATAGGAAGTTGTGTTGCTGAGATCTATCTAGTTCTAAATGGATTTGATATTCTTTCATTTGAAATTAGATTGCAACAAAAGGTAAGGTATTTATTGGATTATCAAATGATACATTGGGTTATCAAACGATACATAGTGCGATACAGTCAAAACAAAGTATTGTAGTAAAAAAAAAATGGATACCTTGGAAACGGGTAAACTCATTACCGGATTCTCGATTTTCTCATTTTTGAATTGGTTTATGTTTGTTATAGTATAAATAGGTGGTTAGAAATCCTTTATTTTTGCAATCCAACCGCTCTTTTGATTTTGGAAAACAAAATATCTTTATCAATATACTGCTTCTTCTACACATTCATCTCCAACCCATAATAGGGACAAACTCATAGTTAGGACTCATTAAAAAAATAGCTAATCGACTCGCGGAAAACCCCTTCCCCGCATTAGGAACTAATATCTTTTTAACGTTTAATTAGATCGGGGAATTATTCAAATTCAATTCAGAAGAGAAGCTCGTTCCTTTTTATTTCCCGAGAATTGGAACCATAAGGCTCTATCCATTTATTCACTCGACCCAACTTTGAATTCAATTTTTTGTTCTGCGCCAACAACTCAAACCCTATTTTGAAGCCATTGAATCAGAATAAAGTATTCTCCAAATTTTCCATTGATACGACATGCTGGTTTTTCCATTCATTCCTTTCAGGATCAGTCGTGGTCTTACAAACTCTCCCGATGGTATGGACGAATCCTTTGTTTCATATAAATGTGTAAAAGATGCTAGCCGCACTTAAAAGCCGAGTACTCTACCGTTGAGTTAGCAACCCGAATAATTCGAATGGGTGGATACAATCGGAATAAAAAAGAAATAAAAGAAAAGAAATGAAATTGCACAACGGAATCAAAATACTAAATTAGCAAGAAATCGACTAACAAAATTTAGAATCGATTGGGAACATAAAAAAAAGACTTCTTGTATAACAGTGAATCCAGCGAACCCATTACTTTAATTTTGAATGAAGTAAAGAAAAAAACCAAACCTCTGTTACGGAGATAAATAGGTACGGAGATAAATGGATCTGTTTATCCTTATCCACGATCGAATTATAGTTGTTCGATACGCTGTTGTCAATATGACGGTGAATGTTGAATATTAATGTTAAGAAAAGAATCTAAAAGAAAAGAATCTAAAAAAATAAAATGGCGAAAACAAAAAGAATGAATTTATTAATTTAATTAAAATATTAAAATAAAAAAAATTATAAAATGAAATAAATAAATAATATAGAAAAGAAATAATTTAGAAATGCTTTTGAAAAAAAAAATCGAAAAGAAAAAGAAAGAACTTGCGTTAGATTTGCACTACATATTTACTATACATAAATACAAATAGATACATAGGTATAGCTGAAAGAATAAAAAAAAGAAATCTCGGGTTGACATTGATTCAATCAATCAACAATCAATCAATATAAGTAAAATAAACAAGTTGAATCCCTTGTTTTGTGATTTGTTAATAGATTTACAACGACAAACTATAAAACGCCCGGTTTCGATTGCGAGTAATGTAAATTTTCGATTTCTCGACCCAATTAGTTCGTTGTATTCATTTGATCTTTTTTATATGCATCTTATATCAATAAAATTCTAGCAATAAAATTGATTTTTGTTCTTCTGCTTATTTTTTTTGTCCTTATACTTCCAGAACATTATACTTTATGGGAGCAATATTAAATAGGGATAAAAAATAGGTATGAATAGAACAAAAAAGGGGGGAGTAGTAAAGAAAAAGTTATACAAAACTATATAGGAGTCACCCACACCCTCTTTTTTTATTCTATATCCTCGATGCAATTTCGTTTAATTAAGATGAAGTTCCTTAAAAATCCCAGCCTTCTTTGAAATATCATGAACCGTTCCTGTAGGTTGAGCGCCCTTGTCAAGGAAATCTAAAATAGCAGGAAGATTTAAATGGGTTTGATTATTTATCGGATCATAAAAACCCACTTTCTGAAGATCTCTTCCCTCTCTTCGGGATCGAGCATCGATTGCAACGATTCGATAAACAGCTCATTGGGATAGATGTAGATGAACAATACCCCCCCTAGAAACGTATAAGAAGTTTTCTCCTCGTACGGCTCGAGAAAAAATGATTAGAAATTGTGTGATTTAAGTCCTTCTTTTTCGAAAATTCGAAAAAAAAAAGCATTCGTACTCTCATAACTCAAGTTGGATAACTTTTAAATAGCCCAAAAGAAAATCTTTAGGGATTTCTTTTTTTGAGTGGTCTCTAACCCCTTTTTTGTTTGTCTCGTTTCGAATCGATTTTTTGATTCTTAATTCCCATTCTGATCTAATTGTTGAGACAATTGAAAACGGTATTTCCTTGTTCCAGGATCCTTTTTATCTTTGCCTTGAATCATTGGGTTTAGACATTACTTCGGTGATCTTTCGTTTTCAAAAATGGTGGCAACACACCCCTTTTTGCGATTTTTTTCTATCAAAGAATCATACGAACAATTGATTCCTGCATGATACACTTTTCATCGAAAGAGTTTTACCAATTCCAACAAATTGTCGTTTTGGATTTCAAAATTGTTCGAATCGGATTCTTTCAATTTATATATCGAAAATATACTTACGAAGTTTGTTACAACTTATTGATTGGTATTAACCCTAGATCCTTGCCCCTGCGAAATGAACAAATACTTTCTACTCAAGCTCCATCATGTCCTATTTACACTACACCCCAACAAAAAACGAGACTTCTAGTAGAACAGAACAAAGTATGTCGAGCCAAGAGCCCATTCATTTCTAGATAATCTACAATCTAAAATGGCGGATGAAAAAAAAAATCCACAGCGGATCGTGTCCTTCAAGTCGCACGTTGCTTTCTACCACATCGTTTCAAACGAAGTTTTACCATAACATTTTTTCGAGTTTTGAACCGGTATGTAATTGATTCAATTATGGAATCATGAATAGTCATTGCTTCGGTCAATACCCAGTCCTTTTTCCTTCGATATGAAAGGAATAGTTAGTTAATTTATGACGAAGAAGCCTCAGTAAGAATTGAATTTCACCCTCATTATTAATTATGATTAAATACATTTCCAATTATTAATTAGAGCCAAACATCAAATACCTCCAGCTCAAAGAAAATTAATCCATATGAAACTCGATTGATTATGAGATCTTACATCGCTCACGAACTCGTATGGACCCCACTCCCAATTCATTCTGGGGGACGATTAATCATAAATAAAAATAGGATCCTATTTGATACGGGATGCTAGACTCTTTTGTATAGATAAAAAGCCAAAAGGGTCCAGATTACGTCATTCTTTACTATAATTGTTCTTTTACCCTAAACCGGTCTTAGAAACTTAATTCCATTGATTGAATTCAAACAGTACCACGAATACCCTCTTGTTTAGATTTCAAGAAATGAAATAAAAAATTAGAAATGAAATAAAAAATTGGGGAGGTTTTCGCATTTCGATTTAGAATGTATCCTTGCAAATTCACGGAGGTAGGGTATGTAAGGATTTTTTAAGCCACTCACTTACATATCAAAGTGAAAGGGAGGGGGAGGGCCCATCCGACTTTTTTTGAATTCAAACTCTTGTGATCTATGTTGCCATCTTACTTGGATCACAAATGGATTCCGTTTTATTTTCGTATTATTTGAACTCGATTCAATTTATGAAAAAACATCTTATTCAGAGAAGAGTTTTGAAAATTCGAAACAAGAAGTCCATTTTATCAAAAATTAGACTCTTAAAAAAATTATACTCTGAAAGAGAGGTTGCTCAAAAAAGTAATTTGGAGTCTGATATTCGGATATATATAAGAGGTCGCTCTGGGACGGAAGGATTCGAACCTCCGAATAGCGGGACCAAAACCCGTTGCCTTACCGCTTGGCCACGCCCCATTTGAATTTCTTTTCTATTCGATACTAATAAACACTAATATTGGTTGTTCGTCAATTCCCGGCCAAATCTCTATGGAATAAATTAGATTCTTTTTTTTAAGATTTTGACACAAGTAGATGCAGAATTAAACTCCATTTATTGATCATTACATAGAATTCAATTAAGATATTGTATGAAAGTATGATTTCTTCTATTCTCTTGTGAGAATTGAAGGATTTTTGTTTTGATTGGTTCGGTTCAAAGAAGTATTTTTTTGTCTACCTTACTTTCTTTTCGTCATTTTTAGCTTATATCAATAACATATTTTTAACTCAATCAAAATACAATTATCTCCAAGAACAAAATGTTTGTTATGCTTAATACCTTTAGTTTGATCTATATCTTTCTTAATTCTGCCCTTTATTCGAGTAGTTTTTTATTCGGCAAATTACCCGAGGCGTACGCTTTTTTGAATCCAATTGTAGATGTTATGCCAGTAATACCTCTTCTCTTTTTTCTCTTAGCCTTTGTTTGGCAAGCTGCTGTAAGTTTTCGATAAGATCTTAAATAGTGTCCGAGAAAAATTCATGATTTATTCAAGCTCGAGAAAAAAAATTCTAACAATTGATAAGACCAGATGAGTCTTCCAATTTGAATGAACCCTCAAGTAAAACAGTAAAATTCTTGGGCAGACACGATAAATTTAGATTTCCCCATTTCATGGTTCTTACCTTTTTTTTTTTCACTGAAAGACCCTATTAGAGTCCGCCACAATATCGAAGTCGAATTGTGTTAATTTCGAAAAATAAAAACTCTTTTGTATTTCTATCAATTTGAAAAACCGTTTCATTTCTTGGTGTCAAAATAGGATATGTAGTATAAAAATAGAGAATCTATTCTCTTTTTCCCCCCCAAAAAAAATTGGAGATTGTGTAATGCTTACTCTCAAACTCTTTGTTTACACCGTAGTTATATTCTTTGTTTCTCTCTTCATCTTCGGGTTCCTATCTAATGACCCAGGGCGTAATCCTGGACGTGAAGACTAAAAAATAAGAAATTTTTCTTTACTTTATTCTTATAAATGTTTTTAGGATTTGATTTTCTCTATTCTACATCTTTAACTAGTCAAATAAAAAAAAGCAAAAGGGTTCGCTAAATTCGAATTTGAAAGATACCCAGTCAGCGACGGAAACGGAAAGAGAGGGATTCGAACCCTCGGTACGAATAGCTCGTACAACGGATTAGCAATCCGACGCTTTAATCCACTCAGCCATCTCTCCTAATTGAAAAAAAAAAAATAATTACTATGTTCCATTACACAAAAGATAATGCTTGAAAAAAAGGCCCTTCTTTACTTTCACTTTATTATATAGCTTATATATTTTTTTATTGTATTTTGTATTGTATTATACAGATAGATACAACTTTTATCAGCAATTCCATTTTTTATTTCTATAAAATTAAAAATGAAAATAAAGAATGGCCTCGAAAGAGATATCTCGAATCAAAATAGAAAAAAATAAAGAATATCTCTTTACAAAATTACAAAAGGCTTTTTTTTTATTTTCACGGCCTGGTCTGGTCAGTACCCAGCCGGGCCTTTTTTTGTTCCAATGAACCATACCGCAAAATCATAGAAAAATGATTTAGATGGAATCAAGGTGTCATTTCTTATTCTTTATTATTCTTTTGTTTCTTCTTCTTTTTTTTATTTAATTTACTTTTACTGGATACTCGAAAAAAGGGAAAAACAGAACGATGTATTTTTTTTTGCACAATGCATTTTATGTTATGGCTTAAATTGTTTTGTCGAGCCGTATCTGTCAAAACCCCTTCAAGAACCAAATTTTTTTATTTTATTTAGTTATTCAATTTCGTTTTTTATTTTGAAACAAAATAAGTCCTCTTTTCCTAATTTCATTAGGACTCCTAACAAACACGTCAATACTCTAAGCTCTAATTTGCATTTCATGATTTTTTTTATTTCTGTCCTATATTGATTACGTCCGATTCCCTTGTTCGACAAAAGTCCCATTTCTATACAATAATCGTATTGTAGCGGGTATAGTTTAGTGGTAAAAGTGCGATTCGTTCTATTAATCCTCTTAATAGTTAAGGGGTTCTTCAGTTTCATTCATATTCTGATCAAAAACTTTATTTCTTAAAAGGATTTCATTTGAATCCTTTACCTCTAAATGAAAGATTCGAGGAAGAATATCCATTCTCGTGATTTGTATCCAAGGGTCAATTAGAAATTTCAAATTTGGATTATGAAATTACGAAACATAATTTTTGTGAATTTGGAATTAGATCAATCTTTCCAATTGAATAAGTATAAGTAAGGGATCCATGGATAAAGATAGAAAAGTCTATTTCCAATCGTAACTAAATCTTCAATTTTTGTTTTGCATAGGGTAGATTGAAGCAAAATAGCTATTAAACGATAACTTTGGTTTACTAGAGACATCGCCATATTCATATCCTATTTTTTTAGCTCGGGAGAAAGAA